CTAGACGTGCTCAATTAGGTGAAATTTTTGAATTAGATCGTGCTACTTTGAAATCGGATGGTGTTTTTCGTAGCAGTCCAAGGGGTTGGTTTACTTTTGGACATGCTTCGTTTGCTCTGCTCTTCTTTTTCGGGCACATTTGGCATGGTGCTAGAACCTTGTTCAGAGATGTTTTTGCTGGTATCGACCCAGATTTGGATGCTCAAGTAGAATTTGGAGCATTCCAAAAAATTGGAGATCCAACTACAAGAAGACAAGTAGTCTGATGGAACATTGTTTTGTTCCTTTTCGACTTTATTTTGTTTTTGTTGTGATTTGAATTTGACATAGGGAACCGGATAAATCTTGATTTGAATCATTGCATTTTTTTTTACTCTTGTTCTTTCTTTTTCTTTATCCGGGAGATGATCCCCAATAAACAGGTATGAAAGCTATAATTGTAAACCACGATCAAATCTATGGAAGCATTGGTTTATACATTCCTCTTAGTCTCGACTTTAGGAATCATTTTTTTCGCTATCTTTTTTAGAGAACCCCCTAAAGTTCCAACTAAAAAGATGAAATGATTTTTCATTATCTCAATTGAAGTAATGAGCCTCCCAATATTGGGGGCTCATTACTTCAACTAGTCCCCATGTTCTTCGAATGGATCTCTTAGTTGTTGAGAGGGTTGCCCAAAAGCAGTATATAAGGCATACCCAGTAAAACTTACAAGTAAACCAGATATAGAGATGGCAACTAGGGTTGCTGTTTCCATTATTAGATAATTTCAAGACCACAATGGATCTAGGATAAGATCCTTTATTTACAGCGGAATGGTATACAAAGTCAACAGATCTCAATGAATAAAAAATAGGATTTATGGCTACACAAACCGTTGAGGGTAGTTCTAGATCTGGTCCAAGACGAACTGTTGTAGGGGATTTATTGAAACCATTGAATTCAGAATATGGTAAAGTAGCTCCGGGGTGGGGAACTACTCCTTTGATGGGTGTTGCAATGGCTCTATTTGCGATATTTCTATCTATTATTTTGGAGATTTATAATTCGTCCATTTTACTGGACGGAATTTCTATGAATTAGATTCACAAGAACCGACTAACTAGCTTTTCAATAGAAAGTAAAGTTAAGTATTTAGGTATTTGATTTTTAGCCCATTCCATTTTGATTTGGTAGTTCGACCGTGGAATTTCTTTGTTTCTGTATTTCCGGAATATGAGTGTGTGACTTGTTATAATTGATCCTATTGATAGTACAGAACAGAGAATGGATCTGTCATCTTGATAGAGATGGTTTTACCCCGTCGGATATTTATTCTAGTATCTGGAGCACGGAATATAGAAAATAGATTCTAAAGTATTAGAACTATGATTCATACTTAATATTTAGACCTCGCAACCGGACTAAAATTTTTTTTTTCAAAGAGTTAGAAGTTCAGTTATAATAAATCGAAAGATTTTGATTCTTTCAAACTGCCGCCGCTTATCTTTATTTTGATCAAAGGACAAACCAAACGCTTCTTTGGATTTTTTTCATTATATCTATTCATTGAATAAGTGATGATCCAGCAGTTCTTACTCAGGGAATTTTTGGACTTAGATTAAAGGTTTTTTTGAATCATCGTGGTTCTGGTATGAATCTGAGGTTTTTTAATTGATTCATAGGGTCTTAACAAGAGAATTCCTATCAATAATAATAATAAAGACAATAATAATAATAAAGAAGACAGCAGTAAAGTCGCATTACACACAAATAAAAAATAACACAAATAAAAGAAAAAAAAAAGTGAAGTAAATAGAATATTCAAGAGGCCTGTAACGATCAAGATAAAGACGAGTGAGCCGACTTGAGATTTTGGCATTATAACCACAAAGAATAGCTTTCGGATTTATATTTTTTCTTATCTTCAAAGAAGATTGGAATCATAGGATTAAGTTAAGAAGTTTCAAACTTTCTATTCCACATATCCGTTTCCGTTACAACCAGTATTTGGGTATTTCTGTTTGAGCCGTACGAGATGAAATTCTCATATACGGTTCTCAGAGGGGGAGTTCCTTTGGTTTACCTATCTCAATAAAGTCTATGATTGGTTCGAAGAACGTCTTGAGATTCAGGCGATTGCCGATGATATAACTAGTAAATACGTTCCCCCTCATGTTAACATATTTTATTGTTTAGGAGGAATTACACTTACTTGTTTTTTAGTCCAAGTAGCGACGGGGTTTGCTATGACTTTTTACTATCGTCCGACTGTTACTGAGGCTTTTGCTTCTGTTCAATATATAATGACTGAGGCTAACTTTGGTTGGTTAATCCGATCAGTTCATCGATGGTCGGCAAGTATGATGGTCTTAATGATGATCCTGCACGTATTTCGTGTGTATCTCACCGGTGGTTTTAAAAAACCTCGCGAATTGACTTGGGTTACAGGTGTAGTTTTGGCTGTATTGACCGCATCTTTTGGTGTAACTGGTTATTCCTTACCTTGGGACCAAATTGG